TTCTCTTGTTTTTTTCTCTAAAGACGGGGAATTCTAAATTAATTACTTATCTTATTTCTTCTTTAATTATAAATTCTTTAAAGATTTCTATTTTTTTCTATAAATAGAATCAGGAGGTCTTTATTTTCCTTTTTTTTTTTTCTTAGTGATTTAGAATAGAACAAGTAATCAAATAGAAGAGAATGTATAGAAATTTCCATCTCAAGATTTAGAAGATCTTGTGTTGGTATATTCCTTTTTTTATTATTTTATTATTATTTAATAATAGTATTAGGATTCGAATCCAGGTGGAGGGGTTTTTCTTGGTTGAATACAGAAAAAGAAGACTACCCTTTTTGTGTTGTGCTTCGCTAGGTCGAGGTAAGTAAGGTATACGAAGGAAAAGCCTATTTGACAATGAAAGTGACCAAAGATATTAGTTTTTCAAAAAACTTTAGCTTGTACACAAATACAGCAGGCCCTTCCTAAATCCATGTGAATTCCTCTTCGTAGTTTTTCATTTCACCAGGCCCGTGAAATGATTTTACTTCCAAAATTCAACAAAATTCAATAAGATTGGGGATATCAAAAGAAAGGGAGTCTCACTAATTCTTTTATTGTGGATATGAATATGTAATTCGCCTCCGAAGATTAATGACGAAAGGTTGGTTTGTTTATCTGCAATTGAAAAAATAAATATCGATTGGATCCATTGATATGCGTTTTTTCTTTCATCTGATTAAATGATTGCCGTGAGTAAACTTATAGGAATAATTGGATTTAACTTAGTTACAAGCAATAAATAATAATGAAGAAATTAAAATTATACAATTTTTTTTTTCATTTTTATAGGGCTATACGGACTCGAACCGTAGACCTTCTCGGTAAAACAGATCAAACTTATTATTATTAAAATGATCTGAACTGTTTCAAAGACCCAACATGCATTTTTTTTTGCATTGGGCTCTTTCATTAACTGATATAAATATCAGTTAGTCTGCCATTTTTTTTCTTGACAGAAAAAAAGATAAGGAAATGGCTCCATGTGCTCTGATTCATTATTTGGGAGCATTACCAAAGTGTTTCAAGGGTGGGATTATCTTGACGTAGGTCTGTCTCTGGCCTAGATCAACCTAAGTTAAATGAAGTCTCTATCGTTCTACTTAAAAAATCAAATATGAAACTTCATACACCTTAAAGTTCATATGACGAAAAGATATTTTTTTGAGGTCCTTATACTCATTATGCCTAGCATTGAATAGACTGGGTATTCACCTTATCAAGATCTCAAATCAATGATGGGTCTGTTTGGCACCTCCTAAATGGGCGTCCAAATTGGACCGAACCTTTTGTCAGGCTATGGTTCCCTCAAAGTTATGGAGTAAGACATCGATTTCTCAACAAGATCAATTTTTCTGATTGTATGATGAACCCCCTTGAAAAACATTGGCGCGCGTGTAAACGAGTTGCTCTACCAACTGAGCTATAGCCCTTAGTGCTTGTGATACATATTTTACCATGTAGATAAATTCTTGTCAAGATAAATATTCCATGATCCAACATCAACAATCTTTGATCTCTTTGAGTGGTATTCCTTAGATTAGTATTGCTTATAAGTAAAATGATATTTATAATCCATCGACAGGATGGGTTTCATTTGGTTCTCTTTGGGATGATAAATGACCTACTTAACTCAGTGGTTAGAGTACTGCTTTCATACGGCGGGAGTCATTGGTTCAAATCCAATAGTAGGTAAAACTTATTAGATACCAGAGTCAATGGTATCTAATAAGGTTTACGACCCACCTTTAGTGATATTTATTTTTTCATTTTGTATCTTTTCTATTTCATTTTTGAATTTTAATTTTTACATCAGAATTGGATTCTGTTTGATTGTATTTGATTGTATTCACCCGACAGAATCTAAATAGGATTAGAAAGAGAACTTCTTTTTATTATTCGAACGTACCAACTAGTTATAAAATCGGATTGATAGCCTCCACCCGTGTTCTAGCTCGTCGGAGAGCTAGATTTGCCTCAATTTTTTGTCTCCTTCCTTCAGCCTTTTTCACATTAGCTTCCGCTATTTCAAGAGTTTGCTGAGCTTCTTGTGGATCAATGTCACTACCCTTCTCCGCATCATTTACTAAAACAGTGATTTCATTATTGCCTATTCTAGCAAAACCACCCATCAGAGCCATCGTTAACCATTGGTCGTTAAGGCGTATTCTCAAAATCCCTATATCTACAGCTGTGGCAATAGGGGCGTGATTTGATAATATGCCAATTTGACCACTATTAGTAGATAAAACGATTTCTTCCACTTCTGAATCCCAAACAATTCGATTAGGGGTCAGTACACTAAGATTTAAGGTCATTTCTTCAAATTGCTCTCCATTTCTAAGTTCATAGCCTTCGCGGTAGCTTCATCGATATTACCTACCAAATAAAAGGCCTGTTCAGGAAGACCATCTAATTCTCCGGAAAGGATCAATTGAAATCCTCGAATTGTTTCTGCTAG